GCTTACCTTATTAGAAAAGTTTTAGAAAGGGGCACCCGCACCCCTACTATACCCCCTAAACTACAAGCTAGCGCGCAACGGCTTTTCAGCCGTTGTTGCTTGCTGCTTGCAGGCTCGAAAATCTCTCTTTCGCCTTTACTCCCTGTCTCAATTCTGATTGATTAGCTTTTTCCTTCGCGCAAGCGCTTGGTTCGCCCCTTGTTGTGTTGCATTTTGTGATCCTCCGCTTCAGTCTGCCTTTTTCGGATAGCCGGGACCTGACGTTGATTTCCGATTTCAATTGTTATGTCAGCTCCAGGTTTTTTTGGGCGGCTATCCGGTTAGTTCAACTATCACTGCTGGAAGCCCCTGCGGTTGTTCGGCTGCGTACTCCCCGTCTGCCTATCTCACACTCCCAAAGCATATTTGGATTTCATATTTCATTTTCCTTTCCTGCATCTTTCTTTCTATCCATAGGTCGGCTTCGTGCAGATAGATCTTTGCCGGGGGAGATTGGTGCTCCTTGAGGTATGCCTTTCCGGTGGGTTGTTCCTTTATCTGTCTTTTCCATCCAGTGCCCGCACTGCGTCAGAAAATCTTCGTCTTCGATCTCTCTTCGCAACGCAATAAAGAAGTCTAACAGTTTCTCTCGACATCTGTCTTTTAAGACATCGATCTCATATCTAGTTGCAGCGTTCACTATGTTGCCTACGCCCGTCCATTCCTTTCAAGCTTGATCCTGCCCTTAGACTCGTTACCTTGTTCGACTGAACTCGTTGGCTCCGTGCTCTATTCGGTCGGAACCCTGTTCGAGAACCTTCTCTCATAGATTCCCTTCACCAAGTCATCGCCAGCAATCAGCTCTTATCCCTTGGTGTCAAAGGGCGAGTTTCTTTCTTGTCTTGCCCAAAAACTTTATTTGACAGGGGCGGAGCACTCTATCAATAACAAGAAAAAAAGTAGCAATTCAGTTTCAAATGGTTTGAGCTTGGAAGCAACCTGCTATCTATCAATAGGCGAGAACAGACTGCTTCGCCTATCTATTCTATTATGGCCGGCTTGAAGACATCAGAGGAAGACCATCATCTCTATATCCGGGTACGATCATAGCTTCATTCATTCGTTGAACCTTGGGGATAACCATTAGCATTGAGGTCAATGACCACACCACCTCTATCATACATACGACATTACACGAAGCGAGAGTGCATGGTTAACACACACCTAAAGCGCCTACGTTCCGCTTGCAGCCACAACCTAACTTGCACGAGATTCAACAACCGAAGCTACTGGTAGTCCCGAGGGGGCGGCATCCTCCTATAATAAATAGTTAGCAGTACTGAACGAGCGAGTCATCGGTCCGGGGAAAGAAAAGGACCGCCTTTGCTTATCTTACTCTTACTAGTCGCTCTATCTATTGGTACCAGCCGGGGAACTTAGTTCCTTATTGCGCGTCTGCCATCGAGATCCGGAAAACAACAACAGGGCAACAGAACAACGGTCCTCTTTTTCCTTACACGGTAGGAGCGCTTCTTCCTTTATTTAATAGGAGCTGGTTCTATCTATTTAATAGGGTGGGAAGGGAGCCTCCTTTCTTCTATGATTCAAGCTGGTAGGGAGACCATTCTCATTTTCAAACTACGTACAGCTCTCCTTTGTTGTTCTGCCTTCGATCTCTGACTTTGGCCTTCTAACAAGGCGTACCTTCCCTCCGCACGCGTTCTTTCGCCCCTTCCTTATCCGCGTCTCGATGTGAATTCAATTTAGAATTGCGAGCACCAATACACTAGTAATAAGGCATAGAGGGCTAGTCTAGACTAGCAAAGCCATTCGCTGCGCTCCTAACGTTGCACTCCTAACACGCAGGCTAGCTGCTAAACAAAAACTTGCAATAGCAAGAGCAAGTCTTCGCTCTTTCACTCTAAAGCCTTACTTCTTCCCCGGAAAATGAGGAAGATAGATAAAATGAGCTCAAACCACCTGCACTAGGCCTTGGGTGACATGCAGGCGAAGACTATTGGTCTATTTAATATCGGGAACAAGATCATTCATATCGTAAGGAATAAAACTATTAACCTTACCGGGATGGGTTCTCGCTTTCGGGCAAGAAACTATTACCGGGTCCAACCCTTATCCCCAGGAATAAGATCACGTATTCCACTTCTCGTCCCCTAGCAACTAGCAAACAACAAACAAAAGGCTTCTTCAGGGGACTTCCTGACCAGCGGTCTTGTTATTGACCGAGGGACCTCTCCTACTGGTAAGAGTGCGACGAGGCCGTCCTTTAAGGTTAAGAATGAACGCCCGCGTATACGGCTGATGGAGCTGGAAGCACTAGAAGAGCAAGGCTTTTTTTCCACGCTTTTAGCCGCCCATGATCTTTCTCCCTTATCAAAAGAGGGTCGACTGGATATACATGTTTTGTTTTTGTCAAAGACATAGAAGATTGCCCAGAGAAATCCGTTACTATATAGAAGAGCCCGAGAAGCAAGACGTGAAGTGACCTCGCCATGCACAGAATCAGACCATACACGCGAGTCAGGAGAGTCGGATGGAGCACCATTCGTATATCGAGTTTATGTGCTTTCAGTGGTAGATTCAAGACGAAAAAGTTGTTATTCTAATTCTAATAGTGAGAAAGCTGTCCCCTGTAAGTACGATTAACCGAGCTCTCCCATTCCGGGTCTTCAAAAATGGGAAACATCATATTGAAGATGTCTTGCTTCTAGACAATGGTCTTTATGTGTTCAAGATGAGAAGTGAGGAAGCTTGTCTAGCCATTCTAGGAAAGGGTCCTTACTATATTCTATTATTGGAAAGTGGATGATTCTAAGGAAATCCAGACTTTATCGAAGAGTCACAAGTATACCAGTGTGGGTTAAATTCTATAACATCCCTTTGTTGTTGTGGACACCGGAGGGGATGGAAGATTCGTTCGGAATAAGGGTCTTAACGGAGCCCTTTTCCGAAACAGAAATGGAGGGCACGTCGGCTCGTTCTTCGACCCCAAGGGTGGCGGGCGATGAAGCGGGATCTTCCCATCATGATCGACTAAAGGGCAAGTCGCGTAGATATTGGTTCGAATCCAATTCATGATTCCAGTTCAGAAGGACTTCATTCAAATCTCACTTTAAGACGGTTGTTAGCCGTCTCAGTAAGGGTAGTGAGCAAGTTTAGGTTTAGGAGTAGGAATAATTCTTAGGAAGCGAAGCAACCTCTTCTCTTTGCGTGACTCCTTCTTAGGGCGTGAAAGCATTCCATCGGGCTTCCCGCTGAAGGATGTGTTCAAGTCGCTTCTTTTAGAAATACTTTCAAGCTGAATCAAGTGGGGAAGATTGCTTCTATCCGTCAAGCATTGGAGTCGTGCCTGAATCCTTTGTTCGTTCTTCTATCATCTGCACTTGCCTTCCTCAAAGGAAGAAATAGTGAAAGTAAGTAGCTCACGGGGCAACGAAGCCAGTGCAGAAAATTCCTTTTCCGAATGAAAGGCAATAGGGGACGTACCCTAAGGAAGAAGGAAGCAAGAAGGGAGGATTTTCTTTACTTTACCGCTAGAACCTTTCTTTCACGAGTGAACTCGGGCACGAGCCTACCTTGTAAGAACCAAAGAAGGGGTACCGGCCTACCTACCATTACCATTTAGGGAATGAACCGAGTTAGAGGCCTATGCTTCCTTTACCGATAGCCGACCCGAGATCTAAGGTTAGTTAGTTTTCCGTCCGGTAATCTAATTTCTTTACCGATAAGAGCTAGCTCAAGTAAGCGTAACGGCATAAGAGAGCAGGAAGAGCTTACTATCATAGCAGAGAACAAGAGCTATTCCAAATCGAATAAATAATAAATAAGGGGTCAGGAAGTCCAACCAGGCTACGGCTCCAAGTGAGGAGGGCGTCTTCTGATTAGCAGTGTTGAGCTGGGATCGGTCTCAAGCTATCGGCTCAGTACCGGACATTAGCCATCCCCTTTCCGGCATTAGAGCTCAAAAACTTAGATTCCAAGCACACTTAAGGCATTGTGTTCAACCTTCTATGTTATGTCTGAATTGTGCGTTCTTGTCAAGCTTCTCATTTCCTACTAAAAGAAAAGTATGGATATTCTGCGTGAGGGCACGTGCCTTCTTAACTCCAAGCAGGTGGGTATCGACGGACACAACGACTTAATCAACTGGATCCACCGAAGCAATTTCCTCTAGACAGAATGAGGCTCTCGTTGAGAGATCTATTAGTGATTGGGCCACCCCTCCGAAAGAAAGAAATGATATTATCGCGGATACAACACATTAAAATGAACCAAATTTACCCGATGTAGAGGCAATTAAGAAAGCAGCATAAGTGAATATATAACCTACAGAAAAGTGGGCTAATCCAACAAATCTTGCTTGCACAAAAGAAAGGTCCAATGTTTATAAGTCCCCGAAGGTCTATCTTTTGGATCAAAAAGGCCTACTGTAGCCATACGAACTTGTCTCAGAGACAATAAATCCTGTGTTCTAACGAGATTTTAGGACCCTGACGATAGACACCATTAGTGGGTCTGTAAACGTGGCTTTTTGTTGACTTATTTTGTTGGCTATCCGGTTCGATCTATCAATGAAAAGTCCCTTTCAATGGGACCTAAAGCAGGATACTGGCACAACACAAAAACTGGGAGACTTGCTCCTCCCTACTGGCTTTCTTTTCCTCTACTAATACTAAGACTAAGGTTTTCACCGCTACTTAGTGGAAAAGAGTTTGATTAGTCCCACCAAAGGGAATCACTAATTAGGCTGGATTCTCCGTTCGGAATGTGCCATCTGGTTGGTGTCCAATCATTTCCTCAAAGGAAGTAGTCAAACTGCGTAGAGGGTCCGAAGGAGCTCGAGTTTACTTTGTTTATAGAGTCGGTTAGTTAGAGTTAGAACTCAGAGGCTTTCGGATTGAAGTGAAAATATCGATGTTAGCGGGAAACCAAAGTAGCTAATAGCATAAGTGCTGTCCGATACTACAACTAGTTGATTCATGCGCATCTACTTCTTTTTCTTTGACTTAGGCTTGAACTACGGAGCAGACTTAGCAGACTAACCTGGGATAATAGCCCTTTTTCCGTATAAGGCTGAATCAAGACTCGTGTTCACATACGTAATTCCTTGGGTGTCCACCAGCAAGCCATACCTCTCACCAAAGCGGACATCGGTCGAAGTAATCCGTTTAGCTGACGGGAAGTAAGGGGCTGCAAGGCCTATAAGCTAAGATTCGGATGGGTTGGATGCTTGGAATAATAAGATTCTAAATATACAGAGAAGAGATACAACTCGATGTTAATCAAAGTTGGTATGCTCCACAGCAAGTGAGTCAAAAGAGTAACAAGAAAAAAAAGGCAATGCTATCCGCTTGACTGATGAGTCCTCGACAGGTGGCGGGTACTATAGGAGCATTGGTGGGGGGTTCCAGCATCATCCCTTCCCCCTCCGGTTGAGGGATGGCTAAGAACACTCACCCAATTTGTGGGGTAGGAGTGCAAGGGCAATTAGTACGGGTTGCCATATAATATATGTCTGGATGGATTAGAACGAAGGGATGAAGGAGGGAAAGCACCAATTGAGGCAAGTTTCCTATCCCATGGGGCCGGCCTCCGACCATAAAAGAAGGGATTGGACTCAGGTAGGCAAGGCAGGATCCCAACCCATTTCTCCCATCAAGCAAGCATCAGAGTCAACAGGTCAGGTTTTACTACAATTACTTGAATTTGGATAACATCTCGATTGGGTATGGCTTCGACTATAGTTAATTAGGTGAAGTTACGGAAAGAGAGGGATTCGAACCCTCGGTAAACAAAAGCCTACATAGCAATTCCAATGCTACGCCTTAAACCACTCGGCCATCTCTCCTACATAATGATTATTACCCAAAAACCGAGTGAATAGCGAGTCATTCATATTATAATATTATTGGATAGGTACGACCCTAAAAAAATATAAAATCTTTTTCATTCCCTTGCTAAGAGTGGGATCCTTGTTTGTTTAATATCCTCCTTCCTTCATTAGTACTGGGACGCATATATCAAAAACTCAGTGTGAAATTTGAATGAGATATCTTTTTTTCTTAGTAATTGAGGTTACAGAAAATCGGAGCCAGAAAAGGAAATCGTTTAATCTGTCAAAGTTTTCTACTCAGGGTAATTTTATTAAATTCATTTTGTATCGTACGAGAAATGAATTTAATTTGTGTATGTGCTCCCGAGAAAGATATGGTACTCTATTCCATTACATGGATCGAAACCCAGACCCAGTCTCTCTTGGAATCCTGAATATGCCAATAATTGTACTAATCCACATATGCCTCTCTCCCATCAATCGGTATTAGTTGAAGTAATGAAAATTCTCCCCTATTTCTTTGATGAGAAATGCGAAAGGAAAAAAAAGGATCCCCCGTTGGGAATGAAATTATGCTCCCTGTCCCCCTTTTCACAGAAAATGGAGAGATGAATTGATGTATTTATTGAATCCGTCGGGACTGACGGGGCTCGAACCCGCAGCTTCCGCCTTGACAGGGCGGTGCTCTGACCGATTGAACTACAATCCCAGGAAAATTAGGTGTACAGCCTAAACATTCTTCTTTTTTTTTCTTCATTCGAACCATTTAGTTTCGCCGTGTTGTAACAGAGACACGAATGATATACTATAATATATATTTATAAATGCAGTAGACTCATACTCATAGTGGGCTAATTCATGAATTGAATCATGACTATATAAGCTATTCTGATATGTTGAGATTCCATATAGATTCAATCGTGGAAGCGGACCTTTGATTTCCTTGGACCACGCAAGAATTCGTCGTCCGATTGAATCTGCTTGTTCCTGGATGCTCTATAGAAATCTATCGCTATTCCTTCCCTCGACCGATAAAGCTTCATTCCGAATCACAAGAGCAATCTCTTTTTTGAATGATTTCTTTTTCGTTTTCGTTATGGTAATGCAATGCAAGAGGTCGGAAATCAGGTTGTTTCTGATGATGAAAATTTTCTCTTATTTGAAATTTATGAAAACCCGAAATGTCGGTAATCTTAGAAGACAGCTGTCGGTATCTGATGGTCAGATACCTAAGGTCGGTATATCTTTGAAAGCTCAGACGGAGAGAATAAACGGACTCCTCGAGGGCTACTTAAGCCACTTTAGTGCAAACCAGAAGGACTGGATTGGATCTTGCTCAGTGCTGCTATAACTTAACAACCAAAAAGCTCTGCGTCGAACTTCAGCCCCTTCGAGTTGGCCACGGGGCAACAGCCTCTGACGCCTCACACCATTGTGACAGGCGGGGGCTTGCCCATCAGCCTACTTTGACAAGAGGTGGCAGGAGCGCAACGACCTAGCCCAAACCTACTTAAACAACCTAAAGGCTTGGCCCGGTCTGAAAGTAGACCTTGTAGAAAAGCGGATAGGAGAGGTAGCCTATAGACTCAAGCGACCAGCTCGGTGAAAACTCACCCCTATTCCATGTGAGTCAGTTGACTTCGATTAGACCAGACCCACCCAGAGAGGAA